CCAACTACAACAATGAGTAATCCATTTTAAATGGCAGTTCCAAAAAAACGTACTTCTATTTCCAAAAAGCATATTCGTAAAAATTTTTGGAAAAAAAAGGGATATTGGGCAGCGTTAAAAGCTTTTTCAATAGCAAAATCTCTTTATTCCGGGAATTCAACTTTGTTTATAGAAAAAAAAAATAAAAAAAATCTTCGTCGAATACGAACAATCGAAATACGAACAATAGAAGTCGGCCTAACCCAAAAAAATCTTATAACAAATTAGAACGATGATGCATCTTATAGTAAACAAAGTAAAACGATTCTACTATATAAAGTAGGAATCAAAAAATTTTAAACAAAAAAAAGGAGTTTTATATGATTTATCCGCCTTTTCTACTAGGTAATTCCGCATCTCTAGCTATGAAGCTAATGAATTCGGTCGTTGTGGTCGGACTCTATTATGGATTTCTGACCACATTATCCATAGGCCCTTCTTATCTCTTACTTCTCCAAGCTCATTTTCAGGTTATAGAAGAAGGAGAAGAAGAAGCAATCGAGAAGGAGGTAGCCGCATCAACTGGTTTTATGATAGGACAGCTCCTGATGTTCATATCGATCTATTATAGGCCTCTGCGCCTAGTATTGAGTAGGCCTCGTACAATAACTTTCATAACTGTACCTTATCTTTACCTTCATTACATGTGGTACAGTTACGAAGACTTTTTTGTTGATGAAAAATCTACTCGCAAAAATTCAATGCGTACGCGTAATCTCAGCATTCAATGTATATTCCTGAATAATCTCTTTTTTCAATTATTGAGCCATTTCTTTTTTTTCCCAAGTACAATGTTTTTCAGATTACTCAACGTTTATATGTTTCGATACAACAACAAGATATTATTTTTAACAAGTAGTTTTGTTGGTTGGTTAATTGGTCACATTTTATTCATGAAATCGGTTAGATTCGTATTAGTATGGATACAGCAAAATTATTTGGTTAGATCGACTAAGTGCATTAGATCTAAAAAGTACCTTTTCTATGTGTTTCGATTTTATCAGAATTTGATCTTCGATTTGAGAAATTCTTTTGATCTAGATCTAATCGGTGGTATTCTCGTATTTTTTACATGTCTACTCATTTTTAACAAAATGCCGTTACCTATTTTGACTTATAAACCGAAAGAAGCCGAAGTGGAAATAGATATAAAAAAAGCTGAAGAATATTTTTATAGAATAGGCCTAGCGAAAGAAGGGGAATTTACCAAAGAAGAGCCTTCTCCTCCCCTTTTTAAAGTTTTTAAAGTTTTTAAAGAAGCATTCTATAAAAAAATCCCAACTTCTGATCAAAATGATGGAAAAAAAAGAATTTCTTTTTCACATCCACCTAGTTTAGCCGCTTTCTCGGGAATGATACAAAAAAAGACTTCTTTGTCTACAACAGAAAAATTATCATCTGATGAACTGTACAATTATGGGATTCGTACCAATGAACAAAAAAAGAACAGCTTAAGCACTGAATTTTCTAAAAAAATTGCAGTTTTAGACAGAAAAGGGCTTAAAGAGATAAATGTATTGGAAAAAAAAACTCTTTTCGGGCCAACCAATCTACTAAAAAATATACAACAATTATGGAAAAGGATAAGATTTAAGCGAGTACGTCAAAGAATGTATCCATTTCGTAAAACGTATAATATTAAGAAATTACGCAAAAATAAACTTCGGGAATCATATAAAAAAAATCAGGAATTATATAAAAAGGGATTATATAAAAAACTTTGGGAATTACATAAAGAACTTTGGGAATTACATAAAAGTGAATTATATAATAAACTTCAGGAATTATATAATGATTTTCAGGAATTATATAAGGATTTTCAGGAATTATATAATTAGTTTCAGGAATTAAATAATAAAGCTAAGGAAGCATCTAAAAAACTTAAGGAATTATATAACAAAAAATAAAAAAAAAGCTGAAAAAAAAGCTGAAGAAAAAGCTGAAGAAAAAGATATTGAATTGCCGTCGTATAAGCCTCCTAGACATTCGTATCCTTCACTTAAGCTTCGTACTCGTATGTATACCGGAGATGGGTATACGTTTTATAGAACTTGGCGTAATGCTAATATGAGGAGGAGGAGCCTCCTACATCTTTATCAAAATTTTTACAAAAAGGAATATTAATTATTGAAGGATATCCAGCGTCTATGTCTATAAATAATGGGAATTTTCTTATGTATCAAATGATAGGTATTTCACGGGCTCATAGGAGTAGACACAAAATTAATCAAAAAATATACAGATACATAGACAAAAACAATTCTGATTTGCTTATTCTTGAAAATATTTTATTACCTAGACGTCGTCGAGAATTGAGAATTCTAACTTGTTTCAACCCAAGGGATAATAAAGTTGTGGATAAAAACCCAGTATTTTACAATGGGAATAGGGTAAAAAACGGTAGTCAATTTTTTGATAAAAGCAAAGATCTTGATCGAGATAAAAAGAAACTTATCAAATTCAAATCCTTTCTTTGGCCGAATTATCGATTAGAAGATTTAGCTTGTATGAATCGTTATTGTATCCATACTAATAACGGCAGTCGTTTTAGTATGTTAAGAATACGTATGTATCCACGATTAAAAACTCATTTATGATACATTTATCTTATATATTCCTTATCGTCTAGTAGATAAATGGATGCGCACGCGCCTTGTCTTAGCGTCCAATTTCGATACATGATACTAATTCGATAACGTATCAATTAGATCCAGAAATGAATCAACAGAATTTTCTTTATTCATTTTGATAAAATGAATAAAGAAAATTCTGATTATTATGTGTACCAGATAAAAATAGCTGGCATTATTATTACTGATCGGCAAAATTCCATATTTGGTAAAAAAAAAAAAGAAGTTTTAAATTTTATGACAAAAAAATCATTCATATCTGTTATTTCGCATGAAGAAAAAGAAGAAAACAGGGGGTCCGTTGAATTTCAAGTATTCCGTTTTAGCAATAAGATAGGAAGACTTACTTCACATTTGGAATTGCACAAAAAAGACTATTCATCTCAGAGAGGTCTACGAAAAATTCTAGGAAAACGGAAACGACTACTGGCTTATTTGTTAAAAAAAGATGGAGTACGCTATAAAGAATTAATCAGTCAATTGAACATTCGAAAGCTAAAATAAAAACACGTTAATTTGAAGAGTCGTTTTGAATTATTTGATTTATTAGATCTTGAATTTTGATGAACTTCTTTTTGTTTTCAGCAATTCATGGAAAACTGAATAATGAATCGGGGAAAATCTATGGCTGTACCAACTACAAGAAAAGACCTCATGATAGTCAATATGGGTCCTCACCATCCATCCATGCATGGCGTTCTCCGACTTATCCTTACTTTAGACGGTGAAGATGTTATTGACTGTGAACCAATATTGGGTTATTTACACAGAGGGATGGAAAAAATTGCGGAAAACCGAACAATTATACAATATCTGCCTTATGTAACACGTTGGGATTATTTAGCCACTATGTTCACCGAAGCAATAACGGTAAATGGGCCAGAACAATTGGGAAATATTCAAGTACCTAAGAGGGCTAGCTATATCAGAGTGATTATGCTGGAGTTAAGTCGTATAGCTTCTCATTTGTTATGGCTCGGCCCTTTTATGGCAGATATTGGCGCGCAGACCCCCTTCTTCTATATTTTCAGAGAAAGAGAATTGGTATATGATTTATTCGAAGCTGCCACCGGTATGAGAATGATGCATAATTATTTTCGTATCGGCGGAGTAGCTGCCGACCTACCTTATGGATGGATAGATAAATGTTTAGATTTTTGTGATTATTTTTTAACAGGGATTGCTGAATACCAAAAACTTATTACACGAAATCCTATTTTTTTAGAACGAGTTGAAGGAGTGGGCATTATTGGTGGAGAAGAGGCAATAAATTGGGGTTTATCGGGACCAATGCTACGAGCTTCCGGAATACAATGGGATCTTCGTAAAGTTGATCATTATGAGTGTTACGACGAATTTGATTGGGAAGTCCAATGGCAAAAAGAAGGAGATTCATTAGCTCGTTATTTAATACGAATCGGTGAAATGGCAGAATCCATCAAAATTATTCAACAGGCTCTAGAAGGAATTCCAGGGGGTCCCTATGAGAATTTAGAAATCCGACGCTTTAATAGAATAAAATATCCTGAATGGAATGATTTTGAATATCGATTCATTAGTAAAAAGCCATCCCCTGCTTTTGAATTGTCGAAACAAGAACTTTATGTAAGAGTCGAAGCCCCAAAGGGGGAATTGGGAATATTTTTGATAGGAGATCAGAGTGTTTTTCCTTGGAGATGGAAAATTCGTTCCCCGGGTTTTATCAATTTGCAAATTCTTCCTCAGTTAGTTAAAAAAATGAAATTGGCTGATATTATGACGATACTAGGTAGCATAGATATTATTATGGGAGAAGTTGATCGTTGAAATGATAATTGATACAACAGAAGTACAAGCTATCAAGTCTTTTTCCAGATTAGAATCCTTAAAAGAGGTTTATGAAACTATATGGATGCTTGTCCCTATTTTGATTCTCATATTGGGAATCACAACAGGTGTACTAGTAATTGTGTGGTTAGAAAGAGAAATATCCGCAGGTATACAACAACGTATTGGACCTGAATACGCCGGCCCTTTGGGAATTCTTCAAGCTCTAGCAGACGGGATAAAATTACTTTTGAAAGAGAACCTTCTTCCATCTAGGGGGGATACACGTTTATTTAGTATCGGACCCTCTATAGCAGTCATATCAATTCTACTAAGTTATTCAGTAATTCCTTTTGGCTATCGCCTTATTCTAGCCGATCTCAGTATTGGTGTTTTTTTATGGATTGCCGTTTCAAGTATTGCTCCAATTGGACTTCTTATGTCAGGATATGGATCAAATAATAAATATTCCTTTTTAGGTGGTCTACGGGCTGCTGCTCAATCAATTAGTTATGAAATACCATTAACTCTATGTGTGTTATCAACATCTCTACGTGTGATTCGTTGAGACATAAGTCTTCCTCCATTTCTTTTTAGGTTTCTAAGAATAAAAATTAAACGTATTAAATAGATATATCTTTCTTTCTTTTTTTATTCACTAGCCCGGATTGCTAAACTAAACTAGATAGTTAGATGAGTGAAAGAAAACAGCTTCGAAATTCGCAGTAAAAAATTTGAATCTCATTTCCTATGTACAAGGGTTAAACGAAAATAAACATAAGCAGTCAAGACTCTTTACCCCAAGATTGGTTAATAAGTCATCATGTCTTGAAGCGGGTTGAAAAGAACAACTCTATGGAGCTTTTACTATCTTTTGTATGTATTCCCATACATGAATTACCATAGAGATTGAGAAAAAATGAGTGGATGATTAGGAACACAAAAGTACACAAAGGATTCGTAATAGAGATTATGTAAGTTATTCGAAGAGACTTTTATACATAAAAGAAATACTAATTAGGGCTTTAAATTTGTAGAAACGATCAAGTAGTACTCCCAAAAATGAAATTCCGATCCAGAGTATGATCCTATCCACCGATTATATGAATAACTATCAGTAACGAAGTAATCCTTTACCCTTTCTTTCTTTTATTTAGGTTTAATATAAAAGTAAAGTAAAGGAACGAAAAGAAAGTATGGAATTGCAAAAAAAATCTTTTTTATCTGATATCCATATTAATGGAAATGAAATTTTTGTCATGTCATAAATAATGAATGTTTAATTCTTTTTTTTCGGAATCGAAAAAAAAGTGAACTATTTTTTGATATTGGTAATAAAGAGTATTTTTTTTGAAGGATCTAAGTTATTACTCAATAAAAAAATTGAAATTCTTAAACTTAAAGTAAGGGATAAGATCAATTCCGAAGCACTTTTTTTATAGTATAGCAGACAGAATTCCATTAGTCTAATTCAGGAACTTTCGATTGATTTTAACTTTATCTATCCTACAAGTATATCAAGATTAAATAAAGAATATCTAATCAGTCCCTAGATTTATTTATGGCTCTCGAGGAGCCGTATGAGGTGAAAATCTCATGTACGGTTCTGGAATAGCGATGATAAGAGTGATCTTATCATCGACTATGATTATCTAACAGTTCAAGTACAGTTGATATAGTTGAGACGCAGTCAAAATATGGTTTTTGGGGATGGAATTTGTGGCGGCAACCTATAGGGTTTATTGTTTTTATAATTTCTTCTCTAGCCGAATGCGAGAGATTGCCTTTTGATTTACCAGAAGCAGAAGAAGAATTAGTAGCAGGTTATCAAACCGAATATTCGGGTATCAAATTTGGTTTATTTTATGTTGCTTCCTATTTAAATCTACTAGTCTCTTCACTATTTGTAACAGTTCTTTACTTGGGTGGTTGGAATCTCTCTATTCCATACATATTGATTCCTGAGTTTTTGGAAATAAATAAAGCGTATGGAGTCTTTGGAACAACAATTGGTATTTTCATTACATTAGCGAAAACTTTTTTGTTCTTGTTCATTCCTATCACAACAAGGTGGACTTTACCTAGACTGAGAATGGACCAATTATTAAATCTTGGATGGAAATTTCTTTTACCTATTTCTTTAGGTAATCTATTATTAACAACTTCTTCCCAACTCCTTTCATTATAAATTTATATAAAAAAAATCGAATAGAATATTTGATATTCACTATAATTCAAATTCAAATATTCAAATTCAATTCACAACTTGTATCAAACAAGAGAAAGAAACAAAATCCAATTTATTATTGATATTTACTATATGTTCCCTATGGTAACTGGGTTCATCAATTATGGTCAACAAGCGGTACGGGCGGCAAGGTACATTGGTCAAAGTTTTATGATTACCCTATCTCATGCCAACCGTTTACCCGTAACTATTCAATACCCTTATGAAAAATTGATCACATCGGAGCGTTTTCGTGGTCGAATACACTTTGAATTTGATAAATGCATTGCTTGTGAAGTATGTGTTCGTGTATGTCCTATAGATCTACCTGCTGTTGATTGGAAATTGGAAACGGATATTCGAAAGAAACGATTGTTTAATTACAGCATTGATTTCGGAATCTGTATATTTTGTGGTAATTGTGTTGAGTATTGCCCAACAAATTGTTTATCAATGACTGAAGAATATGAGCTTTCTACTTATGATCGTCACGAATTAAATTATAATCAAATTGCTCTGGGTCGTTTACCAATATCAATAACGGATGATTACACAATTCGAACAATTTTGAATTCGCCTCAAACAAAAGAGAAATCTCATAACAAATGAGAAATCTTGTGATGGAAGAAATTACTAAGGTTCTTTTATTTAATTTTAAATTTAAATTCAAAAAGTTGATTTTTTTATTTTGGTCAAAAATTACAAACCCCGACTATTCTATTCACTATTCTATTGATTGATGAAAATCACAACTTAATTTGTATTGAAAATCTGTTTACTGTAATGATTTCCAATAGTTTTAGTTTCGAACGACTCTTTCAGATAAAAAAAGAATGCGATGGGTCCAATAACTTTAATATGTATATCAAATTAGGATTTCATTTAATTAGCAATAATTAGTAGCGCATGAACTTCTTTTTTCCTGTCCAAGTCAATAAGATCATGAAAAATTCCTATTTTTTTATCTCTTATTTTACATATAATGGATTTAACTGGAGCAATACATGATTTTCTTTTAGTCTTTCTGGGGTCAGGTCTTATATTAGGGGGTCTCGGAGTGGTATTATTTACCAATCCTATTTTTTCTGCCTTTTCACTGGGATTGGTTCTTGTTTGTATATCTTTATTTTATATTCTAGCAAACTCGCATTTTGTAGCTTCTGCACAACTCCTTATTTATGTAGGAGCTATAAATGTTTTAATAATATTTGCTGTAATGTTCATGAGTGGGCCAGAATATGGCAAAGATTTTCATCTTTGGACTGTTGGGGATGGGGCTATTTCGTTGGTTTGTACAAGTCTTTTTGTTTCATTAATTATTACTATTCTAAATACGTCATGGTATGGGATTATTTGGACTACAAGATTAAACCAGATTCTAGAACAAGATTTGATAAATACTAGTCAACAAATTGGAATTCATTTATCAACAGATTTTTTTCTTCCATTTGAACTCATTTCAATAATTCTTTTAGTTGCTTTAATAGGTGCAATTTCTGTGGCTCGCCAATAAGTCAATAATTTATTTTTAAAACTAGCAATCCAAATAAAAATGAAATTTTATCCTATTCATTTCCATTCAATTTTATTCGAATTGATGCATAAAACGGAAATACTTTATAGATAGTTAGATTTATTAACAAACAAACTATTTTTTTATTCTTAAATTAAACTCCTCTATTCGAACTTCTTATATTCTAGTCAATAAAATCGGTTTAATTATTGTTCATATTGAAAAGAATCGAGATTGATAAGGAGTTGGTTAATGATGCTCGAACATGTACTTGTTTTGAGTGCCTATTTATTTTCTATAGGAATCTACGGACTATCCACGAGCCGAAATTTGGTTCGGGCTCTTATGTGTCTTGAACTTCTATTGAATGCAGTTAATCTAAATTTTGTAACATTTTCTGATTTTTTTGATAGTCGCCAATTAAAAGGAAACATTTTCGCAATTTTTGTTATAGCTATCGCAGCCGCTGAAGCTGCTATTGGACTGGCTATTGTTTCCTCAATTTATTGTAACAGAAAATCAACTCGTATCGATCAATCGAATTTATTGAATAAGTAGTTGTTTTTTTTTTTTTTTAATTCTATTATATTCGGATTATAGATATATTAGAATTATAGAAATTTAAATTTTAATAGTCATCAATTCAAATTAGATTACTAAGTATGGTACCTTAAGGTATAATCATACTTTAATGTAATAAATATAAAGTATTTTGGACCTCTTTTTTTTTTTATTTATTTTCTAATAAGCCGATCCAATCCAGAAGTAGATTAATTCAAAAATTCTGGTAAATCATTGATTCGTCTGGTATTTGAATATTTGATTCATTTACTTTAAGTAGAACTAGATCGAAATTTAATGAAGTTAAAAAAAAAATTATAGATTCAATGTCACATTCAGTAAAGATTTATGATACATGTATAGGGTGTACTCAATGCGTACGAGCTTGTCCTACGGATGTATTAGAAATGATACCTTGGGATGGATGTAAGGCTAAACAAATAGCCTCTGCTCCGAGAACAGAGGACTGTGTTGGTTGTAAGAGATGTGAGTCTGCCTGTCCAACCGATTTTTTAAGTGTTCGAGTTTATCTAGGGCCTGAAACAACTCGCAGTATGGGTCTAGCTTATTGATACGTTTCAGAAAACTCCACTTGAATCCATTCTATTTGGATTTTTTTTACCGACAAAAACCCGTACCCTAACTATAGTTAGGGTACGGG